GAACTCTATCTCAAAAGAAAAATCGATGTTTTACTACCAGTCACAAGCTTTATGTTAGGCGCAGTACTCATACTGGAACTTACGAGCAAGAATTGCTCTATCAATCACCATCTACTTTAGACATATCTTCTGAAACTTTTTTCAGATCCAAAAGTCCAGTATCTTCTTACAAATTAGTGAATTAGGAGGGGCTCTTTTGTGTAGAAAAAGAAAGAGCAGGGCAATCTTTCAAACTTGCATTCGAAATGTGAAATATTTATACAAAGGGGGAGAGATCAAGACAATGCAGCAGGGTTGGTTATCTAATTGGCTAGTCAAACATGAGGTGGTTCATAGATCTTTGGGCTTCGATCACCGAGGAATAGAGACTTTACAAATAAAAGCAGGGGATTGGGATTCCATTGCTGTCATTTTATATGTATATGGTTACAATTATTTACGTTCCCAATGTGCTTATGATGTAGCACCCGGTGGATCTTTAGCTAGCGTGTATCATCTTACGAGAATACAGTATAGTATAGATAACCCAGAAGAAGTATGCATAAAAGTCTTTGCCCAAAAGGATAATCCTAGAATTCCGTCTGTCTTCTGGATTTGGAAAAGTGCCGATTTTCAAGAACGTGAATCTTATGATATGGTGGGAATCTCTTATGATAATCATCCACGCCTTAAACGTATCCTAATGCCTGAAAGTTGGATAGGCTGGCCCTTACGTAAGGACTATATAACCCCCAATTTCTATGAAATACAAGATGCTCATTGAATGATAATAAATTCATGCTCACTTATACAACACAACTCCAGATTTTATTCAAGTCAAGGAATATTTTTACGTCCTGTTCCTAGATGAAACGGAATACCTATTATATTCTAATTAATTCCTATTATACAAAAAGGGTCCAGATAGACTGAGCAAAAAGGGCTTTATTTCGATTCTCCAATTTGGAAAATCACATATTCATTTCTTTCGTATGAACAGAAAAATACGAGGACTCAAAGAAGTTCCCTACCACGAACTTTGTACCGCGCGCATTACTTAGAACAACTAGGAAAGTAAGATAAGCAAGAATAAATAAATATTCGTCGGAATAGCGGAATACTAAATTAAGAAATGCAAAAATGAAGAAAAGAGAACCTAATCTCACCTCCTTCTGTACCATAAAGAAAAGAACCAGAGATTTTTACCCTTTTCTAAAAAGAAAAAGAAGTGCCTCTATTTAGACATTTATCTACTTAGATAAATAAATCATACTCTATCTATATTATTAACAAATATGTATCCCAACCTATCTCGAGGTATTTGTATCAATACCTATTCGGTAGATCCTTTTTCTTCTGTGCCAGGAACCAGATTTGAACTGGTGACACGAGGATTTTCAGTCCTCTGCTCTACCAACTGAGCTATCCTGACCTTTTCTTGTGCATCATCCTAGTAGAGTATTTGTATCTATGTCAATTAAAGGGACTAAAAAATCAATAAAGTATTCCAAATTCCAAATTTTGAAATGGGGGGGTAGTCCTATGCATTGTGCATGGCTTACTTAATAATACTTAAGTATAGAGTTAATAATAAAAATTCCTTGCCGATACTATAATAAAAATAAAAAAGAAATCTATTCAATGAATAGCATAAGATCCATTGAGTTCTCTTCGCACTCCTTTGTGAAAGAGTAGAATGAGAAAGTTAATGAATCTTAAACCGATTGATAAAAAGAAAAAAAGAGGATAAATACTATAGTTAGAGTTAGGGAATAAAAGAGGGTTTGGGGATAGAGGGACTTGAACCCTCACGACTTATAAAGTCGACGGATTTTCCTTTTACTAGAAATTTCATTGTTGTCAGTATTGACATGTAGAATGGGACTCTCTCTTTATCCTCGTCTGATTAATCCACTTTTTAAAAGATCTCGAAAACTAAGAATTGAAGGATTTGATTATTCAATATTAGATTGGAATGGATTCACAATAATTCCAAAAAAATTCTGAATTTTCTATTTCAAAATCATTCCTAATTTCATTCTAAAAAAGAATAAAGAACCTATATTATGTTATGGGTTCTGTGATTAATCGTTTGCTATGTCAGTATCTATACTGTGTATTAGATGTATAAACCCCTTACTTTCTCTAATTTAGAGGGAGTTCCACTACCAACACAACGTAATCAACTCGATTCGTTAGAACAGCTTCCATTGAGTCTCTGCACCTATCCTTTTCCTTTGGATTCTAGTTCGAGAACCACTTGTTTTCTCAAAACACGGATTTGGCTCAGGATTGCCCTTTTTTAATTCCAGGGTTTCTCTGAATTTGGAAGTTACCACTTAGCAGGTTTCCATACCAAGGCTCAATACAATTAAGTCCGTAGCGTCTACCGATTTCGCCATATCCCCATTTTCCTTTTCTTTGATTGAGACCTAGATTCCTTGTGTAATTTCATCCATCTCTTAGTTTTTTTTTGGAATCGTTAAATTCATTACTCGACGTAGTCTAGCAGTTCGTTTCTATTTCAGAGACCCTGCTCGTTGCAATTCAGAATTGAATTGATTCTATCGTTGATGTATTTGCAATTCAATCCGAATCAATATATCCCAAAGTTTTTCTCTCCCCCCCCCCACCTTTCCTTTCCTTTTTAGAGTATTTAAAATCATACTATAACGCTTGATATTCTTTCTTTTTTTTTGCTAATTAGAATTAGCAATTTCATTTGCTATGATTCTATGTTCTCCTTAGTTAAATATGAATCATTAAATTATTAAGAAATAACAAAAAAAAATAAAATATCTCAAAAAAAGTCTATAATGATCGAATGAAAATGCCAAAAAATTCGCATTTTATCTTTATTATATCTTTCATATATATTATTCTTTTCTATGTATTAGATTACTTGTCCGAGCCATATCAAATTGAAAATATCTGAAATCAAATTCAATATAGAAATTGGAATAGATTTTATTCTATTAGAAAAATCAATTTGCGAATTAGAGAAATAAAAAGATAGTTCAATAAATTCTATCATTTTACGGATTTCCTATACTATACATATTTCTATTTGTTACACTATTTCTGTTATGTAAGCCCACTTAGCTCAGAGGTTAGAGCATCGCATTTGTAATGCGAGGGTCATCGGTTCAAATCCGATAGTCGGCTTTTTTCTATATCGATGTTCCATGAACAAGAATCTCTCTTTTTCTCCGAATTAAATGGAGAATCCAGGATCTATTCTGTGGTTCTACCTTACAATTTTGCTAGATACAAAACAATAAAATAAATAATATATATACAAAAAATCCAGATGTTGATGAAATTCCATTTTTTGTGGTACTTTAGTAGATTTTACTCTGTTTATCCTTTAGTTTAATTCAGTTTTAATTTCGATGTATTCTGTAATGTAAATACAATGAAATTAATTGTGTAAAATGAAATTTCAATAAAATAAAAAAGGAGTTTTCATGTCCCGTTATCGAGGACCTCGTTTAAAAAAAATACGCCGTCTGGGAGCTTTACCAGGACTCACTAGAAAAACACCTAAATCCGGAAGTAATCTTAAAAAGAAATTCCATTCTGGGAAAAAAGAGCAATATCGTATTCGTCTTCAAGAAAAACAGAAATTGCGTTTTCATTATGGCCTGACAGAACGACAATTACTTAGATATGTACATATCGCTGGAAAAGCAAAAAGGTCAACAGGTCAGGTTTTACTACAGTTACTTGAAATGCGTTTGGATAATATCCTTTTTCGATTGGGTATGGCTTCAACCATTCCTGAGGCCCGGCAATTAGTTAACCATAGACATATTTTAGTTAATGGTCGTATAGTCGATATACCAAGTTTTCGTTGCAAACCCCGAGATATTATTACTACGAAGGATAACCAAAGATCAAAACGTCTGGTTCAAAATTCTATTGCTTCATCCGACCCGGGGAAATTGCCAAAGCATTTGACGATTGACACATTGCAATATAAAGGACTAGTTCAAAAAGTCCTAGATAGGAAGTGGGTCGGTCTCAAAATAAATGAGTTGTTAGTTGTAGAATATTACTCTCGTAAGACTTGAACTTAATGAAAAAAGGAAAGGTTCATAGAATTTTCTTCCCCTTTCCCCGAACTAAATCGACCTAAGGCCCTTAATTCGTATTTTCCCATTCAACTAGCGTAAATGGATTAACCCTAGGATCCTTTTTTCTTTTTTGTTCTTTCCTCTATATGTATTTTACATACCACAATAATTTACTATAGAGAATTTCTATTAAATAAAGGTATTATTGCTGGAATAAACTGTTATTTGATTTAATACATTGTGATCGTTAACGTTGATGAATTAAGAGAAACGGAAAGAGAGGGATTCGAACCCTCGGTAAACAAAAGTCTACATAGCAGTTCCAATGCTACGCCTTGAACCGCTCGGCCATCTCTCCTACATAACTTATTATGGAAAATAAACTGAGTGAATAGCGAGTTTTCCTATTCCTGCAGTACAGGTACAACCACAACCGCTCGGGGGTTCCATGGTTCTATTGGAAAAATGCCTTTTCATCTAAGTGGAAGGATCCAGAATTTTTTTACTAGGAATTCCGCTCCCTCGAAAAGTTTTAGTTTGGGTTTTCCCAAACCAAAGAAAAAGAGAATGGAAGAATTCTTCTTATTCCATAATAAAATAAAGGAACCCTAAAATTCTGTTTGCATAAGGTACGCTACGCCATACAATCGAAATCTAAAGGTATGAGACAATTAATGACTTTGAAAACGCGAAATAGCTGATGAGAGAAGTTATTGTTGAGAAATAGAAAAGTGGAATGAAATCCAATCTTAGTCAAATATTTCATATCTCTTCTTGTCCAAACAGAAGGAAAAGGGGACAATTTGAGCTGAGCGGAAAATCCACACCTCTCTTATTCATTTAGAGCATATATATGGATCGATCGATTTATAAGAATCAAATGTGTTTATTTTTATGTTATTTTGTGAAGGAATGAAAACAATTCTATATAGAATGGGTTGGGAATTATGCCTAGATCCCGTATAAATGGAAATTTCATTGATAAGACCTCCTCAATTGTAGCCAATATTTTATTGCGAATAATTCCGACAACCTCAGGGGAAAAAAGGGCATTTACTTATTATAGAGATGGTGCGATTTGACTCTTTTTTTTTGTTTTTTTTTTAGCCCTACCTACACCTCAGTCTTACGAGAAAGAGAGGGGGTTCGCATAGAGAGAACAAAATTAGTAAAGGAAACCCACGCTTGGAGAAGGTGAGGTGAACTAACAATTCCTTCTGTCGTGTATCCTCGATTGATGCGGCCTCAGATGCTTCAATTGTAGATTTGAGTATTGAGCGAAAGGTTACACCTACAGGATAGGTTCTGTATTACAGGCCAATCCTACTCTACTAGTACCAATAGGCAGCATAGGGGAGAAAAGCACTACACCTAGAAATAGGAATCAACAAGAGAAAAACTTTGTTAGAAATTAGCCCTTTCCTGATCGGTATCAGGGCTGGGAAGAATGGTTGGGATAACAAACAACCATCAGGTTTGTACTTTGGATACCCCTATAACCATCAAAGATCGTTGAAGTGGCTAATTCCTCTAAATAAGAGGCGTTGAGAACAAAGAAATTCTTGGAGCTATCGTTTTCCTCTAGCATTAATAGAATTCATTGGTGTTAAGAAAAACCTCTTGCGGGAAGGTTGGCTAGAGATTTCTTGGAAAAATACCAGCCCCTTTCGGTCCATAATGAGATGGGACTAATTCTATTTTTATTCTATAGATTATTTCACTTAGTACTATGTACAGAAGGGAGGAGCCGTATGAGATGAAAACCTCATGTACGGTTTTGGAACGGAGATTTTTTGAATAGAATGAACGACCGTAACGGATGTTGGCTCAATCCGAAGGAAATTATGCGGAAGCTTTGCAGAATTATTATGAAGCTACGCGACTAGAAATTGATCCCTATGATCGAAGTTATATACTCTATAACATAGGCCTTATACACACAAGCAATGGAGAGCATACAAAGGCTTTGGAATATTATTTCCGGGCACTAGAACGAAACCCCTTCTTACCGCAAGCTTTTAATAATATGGCCGTGATCTGTCATTACGTGCGACTATCTCCACTATAGAAAGAAGAAAAAAAAGAAAGGATCAAATTTTCTAGTAAATACTAGAAAAAGGGCTTTCTACATAGGGATCGTCAAAACAACGATTTTGCCCTATCAGCTGTAGGAAGGAAGGACACTTCACGAGAATCAAAATAGGAAGAAAGTATGGCCTATACTACTACTCTATGGATAAAGTTTTCAAATTGATAGAGAAAGCACCGTAAAGATCCATTAGTGAGCGACTGGGTCGATACAATTAAAAAAAACTGCTTACTTATCCCATGATATGGGGCAAAATTTAGGAATCTGCTTATGTAATAGAGCCGATCCACTAAGGAATTAAGCAGCGGTGTAGTATCAGATCCCAAAGATAGTAAGTTCCTTTTTCTTTCTTATGGGAAAAAGTCTTTTTCAAGGATTCTATAGAAATTTCATATATGAAACCGAGATAGTTACCTTTCAGAAAATTCGAACGAAGGCTATAGGTCTATCTACGCTTCATTCTTCTGAAGGTGGGAGAAAAGATCAAACTGATTATTGATCAAAATTAGGGTTTGAAACTTAGGTAATTAACTTCTTCTGCTTAACCCAAGAAGAAATTGGATCGATTTTTGAGAAATCGAATTCAGTTAAGATAGGGGAAATTAAAATAGCAATTTCTGAGCCGTATGAGGTAGGAAACTCTCAAGTACGGTTCTAGGGGAAGGAACTGCCTATTCCGACCGAGGAGAACAGGCCATTCTACAGGGTGATTCGGAAATTGCGGAAGCTTGGTTTGATCAAGCTGCTGAGTATTGGAAACAAGCTATAGCGCTTACTCCGGGAAATTATATTGAAGCACAGAACTGGTTGAAGATTACGAAGCGCTTTGAATTTGAATAAGACCACTCCCCTTTTTCATAAAATGGGTAGTTTGGTTGTTGATCCATTAATCAAATAAATTAGGTCGGAAGATCGAATCAAGAATTTCATTATATCCCTTTCTTATACCTTCTATTTTATATGATATTTCATAAGGATAAACGATAGGGATAGGGTCTAGAATAGAAGTAATAAAGCGAATTAAAGTAAAGGGAACAATCTAAATATTGCTAATATATCAGGACCATCTTATTAATAATTCTAATGAGTTATCTTGGAATTAGGAATCGAATAAAAAAATCTATACTCAAGGAAAGTAGATGTAGATAGCAGCTTATACCCTCAAAAAAAAATACATTAGCTTCTTAAATTAAAAAAAGATTTTTTTGTTACGTCGGGAAATAATTTTCCAAGATAAACTATGTCCGTTAGGCACCTAATCCTTATGTCATAATAGATCCGAACACTTGCCTCGGATTGACTTCAATATATAATTGCTCCAGTGAATAACTAAAAAAAAAATAGAAGGACGATAGA